GCCCATTTTAGGGGGTGGACGTGCTATTTGTTTACATCCATTAGTTCGTAAAGGATTCAATGCAGACTTTGATGGGGATCAAATGGCTGTTCATGTACCTTTATCTTTGGAAGCGCAAGCGGAGGCTCGTTTACTTATGTTTTCTCATATGAATCTCTTTTCTCCGGCTATTGGAGATCCCATTTCGGTACCAACCCAAGATATGCTTATTGGACTCTATGTATTAACGATCGGGAATCGTCGAGGTATTTGTGCAAATAGGTATAATCCATGGAATCGCATAAACTATCAAAATGAAACAGTTAATGATTATAAGTATAAATATACTACGAAAGAGAAAGAGCCCTATTTTTGTAGTTCCTATGATGTACTTATAGTTTATCAGCAGAAACGAATCAATTTAGATAGTCCTTTGTGGCTTCGGTGGCGACTAGATCAACGTGTCATTGCCTCAAGAGAAGTTCCTGTCGAAGTTCAATATGAATCTTTGGGTACCTATCATGAAATTTATGGGCACTATCTAATAGTAAGACGTATAAAAAAACAAACCCTTTGTATATACACCCGAACCACTGTTGGTCCTATTTCTTTTTCTCGAGAAATAGAAGAAGCCATACAGGGGTTTTGTCAGGCCTACTCATACGGTACCTAAGCTAAGGAATTATGTAATACCGCGGGAATTTGGATCTCTCCGGTTCAACTGGAATCATAATTCCTTAATTTCTACATGAATCGAGATCCAGTAAAGGAGGTCTTCGAATCACTGACTCAAACCCATTGTCGAATCCTACTCAGCGGAATAGAGAAGTACTTATGGCAGAATGGGCTGATCTGTTCTTTTACAATAAAGCGATAGATGGGTCTGCCATGAAACGACTTATTAGCAGATTAATAGATCACTTCGGAATGGCATATACATCGCACACCCTGGATCAAGTAAAGACTCTGGGTTTCCAGCAAGCCACTGCTACATCCATTTCATTAGGAATTGATGATCTTTTAACAGTACCTTCTAAGGGGTGGTTAGTCCAAGATGCTGAACAACAAAGTTTCATTTTAGAAAAGCACCATCATTATGGGAATGTACACACAGTAGAAAAATTACGCCAATCCATTGAGATATGGTATGCTACAAGTGAATATTTGAGACAAGAAATGCATCCTAATTTTAGGATGACTGATCCTTCTAATTCAGTCCATATAATGTCCTTTTCGGGAGCTAGAGGAAATGCATCTCAGGTACACCAATTAGTAGGTATGAGAGGATTAATGTCGGATCCCCAAGGACAAATGATTGATTTACCGATTCAAAGCAATTTACGCGAAGGACTTTCTTTAACGGAATATATCATTTCCTGCTACGGAGCCCGCAAAGGAGTTGTGGATACTGCTGTACGAACATCAGATGCTGGATACCTCACGCGTAGACTTGTTGAAGTAGTTCAACACATTGTTGTACGTAGAACAGATTGTGGCACTACCCGAGGCATTTCCGTGAGTCCTAGAAATGGGATGACGGAAAGAATTTGGGTCCAAACACTAATTGGTCGTGTATTAGCATACAATATATATATGGGCCCACGTTGCATTGCCGCTCAAAATAAAGATATTGGGGTTGGACTTGTCACTCGATTCATAACCTTTCGAACACAACCAATATATATTCGAACCCCCTTTCTTTGCAGGAGTATATCTTGGATCTGTCGATTATGTTATGGTCAGAGTCCCACTCATGGCGACCTGGTCGAATTAGGAGAAGCAGTAGGTATTATTGCGGGTCAATCAATCGGCGAACCGGGGACTCAACTAACATTAAGAACTTTTCATACCGGTGGAGTATTCACAGGTGGTACTGCAGAACATGTACGAGCTCCTTTTAAAGGAAAAATCAAATTCAATGAGGATTTGGTTCATCCCACACGTACACGTCATGGGCATCCTGCTTTTCTATGTTATATAGACCTGTATGTAACTATTGAGAGTCACGATATTCTACATAATGTGAATATTCCACCCAAAAGTTTTCTTTTAGTTCAAAATGATCAATATGTAGAATCAGAACAAGTGATTGCTGAGATTCGCGCTGGAACATCCACTTTCAATTTTAATAAAGTTAAAGAGAAAGTTCGAAAACATATTTATTCTGACTCAGAGGGAGAAATGCACTGGAGTACCGATGTGTACCATGCACCTGAATATAAATATGGTAATGTTCATCTCTTACCCAAAACAAGTCATTTATGGATATTATCAGGAGCTCTGTGCAGATCCAGTATAGTGCCTTTTTCGCTCCACAAGGATCAAGATCAAATGAATGTTCATTCTGTTGAACGGAGATCTATTTCTGACCTCTCCGTGACTAATGATCAAGTGAGACACAAATTGTTTAGTTCGAATCCTTACGGTAAAAAGGGGGGGGTTCTTGATTATTCAGGACCTGATCGAATCATATCCAACGGTCATTGGAATTTCATATATCCTACCATTCTCCACGAGAATT